TTCTATGGTTCCTTTCCGCGTCAATTGCCAATTCCTGGTCATTGAGATTCACGGATAATTCAGATTAATATTTAGGGATAGATCTTACCTCTCTTTTTATTCCCTAAAACAAATTGAAATGATTGAAGTTTTCCTATTTGGAATCGTCTTAGGTCTAATTCCTATTACTTTAACAGGATTATTTGTAACTGCATATTTACAATACAGACGCGGTGATCAGTTGGACCTTTGATTGAGTAACTTTTATTTTTTTAATTTGACCTCCTACAAAGAGGAGGTCAAATTAAAGTTGCAATTAAACTTTGTTTTAGTTTTGTGAAGTTATTTCATTATAATTCGACATAACATAAACGGAATCACGCTCTGTAGGATTTGAACCTACGACATCGGGTTTTGGAGACCCGCGTTCTACCGAACTGAACTAAGAGCGTTTTCTTATATCCCATAAGATTAGATTCGATTGTAAAGAAAATATTTTTTTACCCTTGGGGGGGTCTTGTGTACATATAGTATGCAAAAATTATGTCCAATTTTACCCGATCTTACTCAATGAATCTCTTCTAACTGTCCATAGGAGAAAGAATAGTAGGGATGGCAGGATTTGAACCCGCGACATTTTGTACCCAAAACAAACGCGCTACCAAGCTGCGCTACATCCCTTTTTAAGATTGTTGTACAGTGTCATTTATAATATATATATTAGGTAGAATTAGGTATAATGTTCTTGTCATTTTTTTTTTTTTTAGTTTCATATAATCATATGTTTAATCTAATTTTTTTATTATTTATAATTATATTAATTTCTAATTATTCTAATTATATAAATTATATATATAAATTATATAAATTATATATTCAAAAATAAATATGAAAATTAAAATAAAATAAAAAAATAATTATTAAATTATAATTATAATAATATTTACTATAACGTAATTAACTTAATATAACTAATATCTAACTAATATAACATAAACATATATATTGTTAACATATCAACAATATATAATATATAACATAACATATATATTATTAACATATAACATATTAACATATATATAATATAAATATAATTATATAAATATATAATTAATAATAATATATATAATATAATTAATATAATAATAAAATATAATAATAAATAATATAATATTTATAATATAATATAATAATATAATGATTAATAATAAAGAAAAAAATTTAAAATAAATAAATATCAAAGAAGAAGGAGGATTTAAAATGCGAGATATAAAAACATATCTCTCCACGGCACCTGTGCTAACCACTCTATGGTTTGGGTCTTTAGCGGGTCTATTGATAGAAATTAATCGTTTATTTCCAGATGCCTTGTCATTCCCCTTTTTTTAATTCTAATTGAATTCTTGTCTTGTATTGATATGTGAAGAAATGAAGAAGATTTGAGATACCATTCCACGTAACATGGCTTCAATTTAGATCCCCTTTTCTTTAGGATAGGAAAAAAAAGTGTATCGAACCTCAGTCAAAATACAGTGAATCTACGATATAATTTGGGATAAAAGAAATAGAAATGTGGATTAGGAATTAGGATAGGAAAGGAATAATTCCTAGTTAGAAAAAATTGTATTACTTAATTATTACTATATTTAATATTCTTATATTAATGAATATGACTCTCTTTCTTTATTGTTTTAGATTATAGTACTTCGAAGTCATTCGACTTCTAATAATAATAATATTTTAAAATTCCATCTCTAGTTAGTAAATATATATTTTTTATTTTATTTTGTTTTTGGTTCGGATCAAAAACAAAAATGAGGAGAGTTAAAAAGTGAAGTCGATCCAAAATGAAAAAAATGAAAAGGAGGTCCATGGCCAAGGGTAAAGATATCAGAATTATAGTTATTTTGGAATGTACCAGTTGTGTTCGAAAGGGTGTCAATAAAGAATCGCCGGGCTTTTCTAGATATATTACTCAAAAGAATCGACACAATACACCCAATCGATTAGAATTGAGAAAATTTTGTCGCTATTGTCAAAAATATATGATTCATGGGGAAATAAAGAAATAGATGGAACAGAATGCATGTGTGATTTTTCCAAGGAGCGGGAAGAGTAAGAACTTGACATCTTCACATAGATAATACAAACCAAATCCTATTTTGGTCGGATCTTAAATGAATAAAAAAAAGTAGAATTGTATTTTCTAGATTATTTTATTTATATTTATATTCTAATTATTATATAATTTATATAATATTTCATTATTCTAATTATTTAATTATTATTATATTATTATAATTATAAATTATATTAAATTATATATTATATATTAAGAATATTAAATATTAATTAAATATTATATAATTATAATTATATATAAGATATAAGTATAAGAAATAAACAAACAAGGAATAAGCAAACCATGGATAAATACAAACAACCTTTTCGTAAATACAAGCGATCTTTTCGTAGGCGTTTACTCCCAATTGGATCGGGGGATCGAATCGATTATAGAAACATGAGTTTAATTAGTCGATTTATTAGTGAACAAGGAAAAATCTTATCTAGACGGATGAATAGGTTGACCTTGAAACAACAACGATTAATTACTATTGCTATAAAACAAGCTCGTATTTTATCTTCGTTACCTTTTCGTAATAATGAGAAACAATTGGAGAGAGGGGAGTCGATCCCTAGAACTACAGGTCCTAGAACCAAAAATAAATAGACATACTCCTCAAAACTCCAATAGGAACTCAAGCTCAGATTAATGTTTTGCTCGAAAAACCTAGAATCCCGAGTTGATTCTTGTGTTATAAAATGTTATAAAAAAGGAAAAATGGGTAATAAATTTTTTTTTTGAAAGATGCTCGTTTATTTCAAATCTTAATTTCTTTTTCTTCTATCTTCCCGGAGAATGGACTCCGGGAAATTCTGTTTCAATCATTCTTGTTTCCTGTATAGTATATTCTTATATTCTATTAAGATTCTTTTATTCCTTTATTTGTATTTGATTGATTAATGATTTTATTTGAAATCATATCAAAACAAATCTTATTTGATAGGACTATTTGCACAAGTATTTTACGATTCAGAAGCAATTGTTTCTTGTACAGATTGTGTATGAATCTACTATAACTATAGGATACCATATCCTCACGAGTTACTGCATTTATCCGAGTGATCCACAAACGACGAAAATCTCTCTTTTTCCTGCTCCTATCTCGATGAGAGGAACCCAAAGCTCTCATTCTTTGTTGAGTACTCGTTCGAGTAAGTCTTGAATGAGCCCCTATAAAGGTTGATACAAATAAACAAATTTTTTTTCGACGTCTTCGAGCTGTATATCCCCGTTTAACTCTGGTCATTAAATCAAATGAAACTTTCTTGAATAACTAATGTATTTATCTTCTTTCAGTCATACTTTTCCTCCGGTCGATTAATAACAAAACGGATTTTTCCGATATATAAAATATAAATTCCAATGGCTTTTGCTACTATGACCTTCCCGACCACAATTTTTACTTCCGGGTATCTTGCCTGGAAATAAGAAATTCTACTGCTGCTAAATAGTGGGTTTCCTCGTTTCTATGGCAACTTTTTAAACGGTGAGGTCCTCTCTATACACCGGAGCCTCTTCTTTCATTTCATCGAATTTTATTGTGAACTTGTATAGTTCACACTCTTTGGCTCTACCCCATCCTTTTTTCAATTAGAATTATTTTTTTTTTATAATTATAATTAGAAAGTAATAGTCCTTTTCACAAAAAAGCTATCCATACAGTGACGGCATTTAATTCTGTAAAGTGAAAGTTGGCTAGGTAGCTGACCCTGTTAGTCCGTTTTTTTTTTTTCAAGAATAAGAATAGGAGCATAACCCTTTTGCTTCTTATAAGACTATTTCCTCCGCTTAATGGATAACTATTTGCTACCAATGGAGAATTGCTTCTCATCTAAAACGGAGTGATTGGATTTGCACCAATAGAAACCATAAATTACATTACATAATATAATAGGTAAATGATAGATCCTCATTTTTAGATAGTTATTTAGATAGTAAATTAAATGGCGGTCTTTCACTCTATCTATCCTATTCATTGGTAGTGTTCATTGATACTGGAAAATTTTTTTTTTTTTCATTTCTTCAAACTCATGATCTGAACTGAACGAGTCGCACATACACCCTAGTACATGTTCCTCGACGCTGAGGACATCCTCGAAGAGCGGGGGATTTCGTGACATTTCTTATTGGCTGTCTTGCGTTTCTAATAAGTTGTTTAATGGTTGGCATGTCGTGTCTATATAATCTCATTCTAGATAGAATAGAGTGGGTTGGCTTAGATCGATCTTAACCTGATGGTTGATGATTATGAAAGATTTCTATTCACTATCAAATCACGGAAAATTATAATTTTGAAATGGAATTCTATATTTATATATTTATATAAATAAAAAATCTCCAGTATTCTCATCTTCGACCGCTACAAGATCAACGATGCCATGAGCTTGGGCTTCTGTTGCTGACATAAAAACATCCCTTTCCATGTCTTCGGATATAACCCATAAAGGGTTGTACGTTCTTTGTACATAAACTTTTGTGAGGTTTTCGCGAATCTTCAACAGTTCTTCTGCTTCCAGGATAAATTCCCCTGCTTGTGCCTCATAAAAAGAACTAGCAGGTTGGTGAATCATAACCCTGATGATATTGATATAACATCATGAACGATTCTTCTATGCGTATCTCGCACGATTTGATTAAAGTAAGGGGGAATCAAAATAACAAGAAGAAATTAAACAACCGTACGGGCATATTTTGTACATTGCATACGGCTCTGTAATGGAATTTCTTTTTTCTTCCTTTCCTTTTGCAATAGAATTTCTTCTATCGAAAAGAAGAAATATAACTCATATGATCCAAATGTTTAGATGATCCATTTACCACCCTTCCTTTCGTAGTAGTAAAGAAAAATACTATGATGGTTCTGTTGCTTTATTTTACTTTATTTTTATTATTATTATATTATTTAATATAATTTAATATATAATTATATAATTTAATATATTAATATTATATAATTTATCTATTTATCTTGTCTGTGGTTTAGCAATCCCAAAGTTTTTTTTGATACGATCCAAGAAGGATAAAATAAATTTTTCCATTTTTTTTACTCTTTCTCTGATAACATAAAGATAAGAAAGAGACTTCTGGTGTGGAAGAAAAATGGTTTGTGACGCTGAAATTAACTCTTGACACATAAGATCAAGATCCAATTGGTAATAACCCTTCTTTTTCATACTATTATCTCAATACAAAATCTCATGTTAGGAAAAAACAATAATGGTTTGCTCATATCGAACTCGAAGTGCCATGCTATTATTACTTATTCTTTTTTTTTTTTTTTTTTTATTTGATTCATATTCGATAGAGCGAAGGCATAGTCTTCTTTTTTTTTTTATAAAAAAACTCATTGGCGCCAAGCGTGAGGGAATGCTAAACGTTTGGTAATTTCTCCTCCGACCAAAATGAAAGATCCCATTGAAGCTGCTAATCCCATGCATATTGTATGTACATCGGGTACCACAAATTGCATAGTGTCATAAATGGCTATTCCTGGTATTACCCATCCGCCTGGAGAGTTTATAAACAAATAAAGATCCCTAGTAGCATCTTCTATGCTGAGATATACCATGAGACCAGCAAGTTGATTCGAGATCTCGCTATCAACCTCTTGGCCTAAAAAAAGTAGTCTTTCTCGATGAAGTCGGTTGATTAGGGCAAAATTGTATCCCTGTGTAACCGTACGTGCACCTTTGGATGCATACGGTTCAAAAGAGAAAAAAATCAATGTGTCGATTCCAGTCTTATTTCTTTTTTTTTTTCTAACTGTTTTTCTAATGAAGCGTTTTGCTTTTCTTCCATTTTTTTTTTTTAACATGAGTTTTGGCCTACTTCCCGTTCCCTATATTCTATAATGTATAAAAAGTAAAAAAAAAAAAAAAAGAATTTTCGTAACTTATTGAACTAACTTCTCATTGATGTATTGTTTCATAAAAATTAAAATCACGATGTAATTTTCTTGTTCCTGAATGGGTCCTTTCAATTATTTTAGGTTTTTGTTCTACTCCGGGGGAATATTTGCCCGAATTATATTTGCACATATAGGGCAAATGATTTCACTACTGCTTATTTTTTTTTTTCAATTCGTTTCATACCTTTACCCAAACGATTCCATGTATTCATCATAGTACTTGGTAGACAGTTTGAGATTATCTCTATAGTAAGTCTAAGAATAGCCTATGATACAAGTGGTAATTATATCGTGTAATCGTATCGTATAGATCATATAGTATTATATATATATAATTATATAATAATATATATATATATATTATTATATAATTATATAATAATATAAATATAATAATATAATAAATAATAATATTATATTTAAATATTTAATTTAAATATTTAAATTTAATATTACTACATTTACTACTACATTTACATCAATATTTATATTACTACAATTACACTCCCATTCTAGTACTTTACTCTTACCATTTACCATTCCCAATTTGGTATTCTATGAGCGGAGCCTGTATACTTTAATTTTATCAGTCCAAGTAAACCATCAATTAGAATAATTGATAATATTGATCCCCAATAGGAATTGATCTAATTGTGCTTCACGCTCCGAATTTTTGATGGTTCAATCAATACAATATTGAATTGAATATATATCTATTGGATTGGGCGAAACAGAGAATACTCGATCGGGGGAGGTAACGGGGAAATCCCATATGACCAATATGTCTAACAAGTCGCACTATAAGTCAACCCAAACAGCATCTTCCTCTCCAGGACTCCGAAAAGGCACTTTTGGAACACCAACGGGCATTAAAATAAAGAAAAAATGAAGTACTATACTTTACTTTAATATGGAAACGTAACAAAACAATGGCTTTATTGTTTTCATCATTTTTTATCTTTATTTCTTAAATTAATAAAAAATTATTAATTATTATTATTAAAATTAATAATTACATTACATATAATTTTATAATTTATATTTTATATTTATTATATTTAATTTATTATATTATTTATATTAAATATATTAAAATTATATTATATTTATTTATATTTATTTTATAATTTCTATTTATATTAGATATTATATTTTATTTAATATTTAATTTTATATATTTTTATATATTTATATTATTATTATATTTATATTTTTATATTTTATATATATTTAATATATATTTAAATATATTTAAATATATATGTATATATATGTATTATATATACCATGTATATATACTATGTACTATGATACATGACAGAATATTATATTTATATATTATATATTTATTAGAATATAGAATATAGATTTATATATCATAGTCATAGTAGATATAATCTAGTGTATATAGATTATAATGATTATATTATTATAATATAGATATAGACTGGAAGTCTCATAGAGGAAGGCAGAATGAATAAATAAAAAT